TATCAATGGTTCTACCAATTTATATGTTTCCACAAATAATTGAAATTCAATTTCTTGATCTGTATCTTCAATTTTTGGAAACTTAGAAAGTTCTTCTGTTAAGCCATGATCAATGAACCTACAAAACCCTTCAAATTGTATCTGATTAAACCCAGGTATTGTAGACATTCTCTCATTTCCACCCCCAAGCATTTTTTTTATTTCCCATTTATAAAAAAAATCCCATTATTTGCTTATTCATCATCAAATGGATTGATCTAGCAATGATGGAATTTATATTATGTTTACTGAATCACATGAAATTTTACCTAACTTCATAGGTGTAATAGATGTACTGCATGAAATACATATGAACGTAGGAATGAATAAAGATACTTTGATACTCAAATTGGAATTTGCGACAACTACAAATGAAATACAAAGGAATTGGTAAATTCTATTTGGACTTATGGAGTTTTGTATAGAATATCTATATCAAAACAAAAGTGAGTCAATTTCTACCATTATTATGATATTCCAATCCGATTGGGTACTATAAATAGATTCGGGATTTGATCTGCAGAAACAATATAGAATTTTTTTGTATTTTTTTAACAACGAAGACTTGTATTTATTAATAAACATGTGCAGATATATAGTTATATATATCTCCTCTTTTATTACAGTTCCATGGGGGACACCACATGTCGTACTCTATCCAAATTTCTATTTAATGATAATGAAAAACAAAATTGTAAAAATGGAATTCCGAACATTTCCTATAGGCATCTTATATAGATAAGATACCCAATTAGATTTAGATAATAGTAATCGTTTATGTTCTGGGGTTTACATATACGCATAATCGCTATTATAATTTTAATTAAGAAGGATTTTTTTATGGTTATGGAAACGAATCAATACGGATGGATTAGTAATGATTAGTTATGTATCAATTTTGATTTAGTTAGGTAAGGTATCAATTTGGGGATTGTTTTCTTATATCATTCGGGAAACCGAATTTTCAATTTAAATCCAAGAATCATTTATGAATTCACAGTCAATAGTGAAAGTTAACGGTTCCCATTTGTCCTGCATTTTTGCTTTTGTAACTGAAAATCCACATTGGATTTTTTATTTTCTTTCAATAGAAAAAGAAAGCAAAGTTTTTCGGTTTTTAGTTTTAGATATTGTGTAAGATACTATCAATCGAAGAGATAGAGCCAATCCAATATTTTGTATCGTTTTGGCGGCATGGCCGAGCGGTAAGGCGGGGGACTGCAAATCCCTTTTTCCCCAGTTCAAATCCGGGTGTCGCCTCATCAACAAACAAAAGAATCGAAATACCTTCTTCTGTTTTGCTGATATAACTTTCTCATTTTTTTTCCAGCAGAAGAAAAAAAAAAGCCTCTTTAGATTTGCTTGATTCTAAGCATCGTTGGGGTTCTCTAAAATGCTATAAATCCTTGCGTCTAGGTTTCAAGAATTTAGTAGAGTAATGAAAAATAATCGTTAAATCTTGATATGCTAGCCCTTCGACTACTAATGTAGTGTCTACTGATTGGGTCTTGAATTTTGGAATCGAATTTCATTTTGAGTTACGGAAAGGAGGAATGTATATACGGACTCATGAAAGTATCTGAGTGCTCGAGCATTCAATCAATATTATATTGAATGGATAATTGGCTTTTTTTTTATTTTAATCTGAAACTTAAAAAAAGAACTTCTTTCTTTTCGATAAGCTCTAGTCCCGCATGTAATAGGCCATCCCATTTCCCGATTGTCTCTATGAAACAATCGGGAGACAGTAAAGATTAGATCAAGTGAGAAAGGAATAAAATAATAGGGGTATGTGATAGATAGTGATCTATCCTTGATTCTCTATTTTTAGACTTTTTACTTAATGTAATGAAATGCAGGGCAACAAAAGAAAGACTAGGTCTTATTATTCCTACATGGTACTAACACTCCTTTGATACTGCCAAGAGTTTCTCTGCCTCTTTTATTTATTTGTGCTTAAGTTTTTCGATTATACTAGAAATCATATAATAACTTGTTATAATTCGATTTTTTGTATTGTTTCATCAATGGTGTTGTGCCCGAATCTCTTTTTTTTTGACTATGCGCTAGTGATTCCACTATTATTAGTTAATAATAATTATTAGTGAGCAATAATGGAATAATTTTTTTATATTCATAGAGATAGGGGACATAATTCACATGGATATGGTAAGTCTCGCTTGGGCTGCTTTAATGGTAGTCTTTACATTTTCTCTTTCACTCGTAGTATGGGGAAGAAGTGGACTCTAGAAGTACTACTAATTGAAGAATCAAACTGTATCGATTGTTTTTGGTTTATTTTATAGATCGTTCTGCAAAACCTTTTTTCTTTGATTTTTTTTTGAACAGTAAAAAAAAAAAAAGAGTTCTGTTATTATTATAAGTTTTTAAGTGGATACATACTTTCGACACGAAAGAACATAGACATAGTGGTTGTCCAATGAGATACTACGCATAATAATATACTACCTCATAATAAGATAGTACCTCGGGGTAGCCACCCCCATATTACGTGCTTACCACTTGTTTTATTTATTATTATTAGTATTTTAGTTATTTTCAAAATAGGATTTATGCTTGTTTTATGGAACTCATTTCATATCATGGTTCAAACGTTAAAGATGGGGTTTGCTAATTCTTTTCGAAATCCGAAGATAAAAAGTTCCCCCGGAACCGAACCCCTGGATCATCTGTCAACTGCTCAATCAATTACTTCTTTCGAATGCTAAAAAAAGATTAGTGGCCTTTCGATTATTTCATTTCAGATTCATTGGAATCAACATGAATTATGAAGCAAAGAAATAGAATTGGGCCACAATGTATATTATATTAACTATTAACATTACATATATGTAATTGATATGATATCTATATATAAATAGAAAGATATATATTGTAGATTCATCTATATTCAAATTGATCTATATTCAACCTCTATTTTTATAGAGTACAATTTTATACACTTCAATAACAATAATAGATAGTATGGTAGAAGGATTCATATATTTCTTTCTACCATACTATCGGATCTCATAGAATACTTCTCTCGTAGAATACTGATAATTCTCGTCCGCCAATTTCATTTACGACGCGCAATTTTAATCCTTTTCATTTTTCTTATCTTCAATCATGGATAAGAACTAAAAAGTAAAGGTTAATTCAAATTAATCACTTTGACTGATTGTTTTTACGTATATTATAAGTAAAAAGGCGGTAGGAACTAGAATGAACAGTGCAGTAGCAATAAATGCGAGAATATTTACTTCCATAATCTCATCGTTTCATTTTTTATTCGCAATAACTCGGGATTTAATCCCATAGAGATGATAAATGTTTCGCTTGTAAATTCAATGGGATGCATTGCATCTCGATGATATCGAATCGTATTAAAATATCATGAATAACAATATCGGAGCTATCAAATCGATTCATCATCGAGAATTGAATAGTATAACATAGGAAGATCTTTTATCCATACCGAATTCAAACAAAATGGGATTCCTGATGCAATCAAGAATTTCTTTACTTTTTTTATTTCTAATTTTTTGCATTCTTTCTTTTCTATAATCTACTGCCCTCTTGTCCAATGCAATCATCTGATGCAGTCTCCTCAGACTACCTTTACCCTCACATTGGTTATAAACAAACTCAAGCAAACAATAGCAGCGAAATTCAAAAAAGGAAAAAGAGGTAGGTTCGAACTAAACTCCTTCCTTTTTTTGTACTGATCAAATCTTCTTAAAAAAGAAACTAAACTTTCAAAAATTATTAATTCCCTCACTAAGAGAGATAGATGGGATCCTTGTTTGTATTAATATCCTCTTTCCTTGAATTAGGAGTGGGACGTATATATCAAAAGTGAAGTGTGAAATTTGAATGAGATAGATTATTTCAAATTCAAATTAGTAATTGAATTTACTAATTGAGGTTACACAAAATCGGAGCCAGAACGGATATATTTTGCTTTAAGACGAAAAATTAGATCAAAGTTTACTATGTTAAATTTTTTTTGTATCGTCCAAATTCCCTTTGTGTATGTGCTTCCCGGAAACGTATAGTACTCTATTCCATTACAAAAATCGGGCGTAATCAACTAGACCCAGTACGGTAGTCCTTCGAATCCTGAATATGATGCTAGCAATAATTGTGGTAATTCACATATGGCACATATGTCTTTCTCCCATCAATCAGTACTCGTTGAAGAAATAGAAATTCCCATATTTTTTTTGATGAAAAATGTGGAAAAAAAATAAGAGAGATCGCGTTTGGAATAAAATGAAGTTATGTTATTTGTTCTCTCTTTCACAGGAAAGGAAGAGATGAATTGATGTATTTTTTTATTGGATTTGGATCCATCGGGACTGACGGGGCTCGAACCCGCAGCTTCCGCCTTGACAGGGCGGTGCTCTGACCAATTGAACTACAATCCCAGGGAAATAAAGTGTACAACATATGTTGTTGATTTAATTTCCTTCAAACCTTTCTATGTCGATTTTGGATTCGAATTGTCATGTTCTAACAGACAGAGACGCGAGTAATAGAGTAATAGATTGATATGCGCGGAGACATGTACTTTAGTGAGGGGAGCATGGATTAATAGTCATTTTTTCGTTATTGTCAAATTGATTGATAATCAATCTGTCAATGAAAAAAAAAGAGTTTTTTTTTTATTTTTCCGTATGAAGTCAAGCATTTCTGTAGAAGGACAAATGGGTTATATCATTTTATGGTGGATCCGCTAATTATTGGGCCGAGCTGGATTTGAACCAGCGTAGACATATTGCCAACGAATTTACAGTCCGTCCCCATTAACCGCTCGGGCATCGACCCGGGAAGAATCAATTCCAAGCTTATTGATAATCCATGATCAACTTCCTTTCGTAGTACCCTACCCCCAGGGGAAGTCGAATCCCCGCTGCCTCCTTGAAAGAGAGATGTCCTGAACCACTAGACGATGGGGG